CTTATAAGTTGAATCAATCAAATTCCATTTTTTTCGCTCTATCTCAGAATATCCATCCACTCGAAACTGATCCGCTTCTATTTCTACTTTCCGTAAGCGAGCCCGAGCTTTTTCCAGCTGTTCGATGGCCCCCTCGCGCAATTCTTCTGAATTTCGAATACTATTCAAGATTCTCTGTTTTCGATTATCTAATAAATCACTTAATGAAAGTAGATTATCGTTTCAAAAATTCCATGATCCCTTCCCGAACCAAACATGAATCTTTCGATTCATTTGGCTCTCGCGCTCAATTACTTATAGCAAAATAGCAAATTCGCATATCTTTATTGTTAATGTAAATTCGCATATCTTTATTGTTAATGTAATGAGCCTATCCTCTATTCTCTCTTCCTATTCCAAAATGAAATAAAAATATCAAAAGGAATTACTAATCCAAGACCAAAAAAAAATGCAAAGGACTCTTCTGACCAAACAAAAATATGTAATTGTCAGCAACGTTGTTTACTTTCTTTTTTTTTTTTCAAATCCAAGAAGTTTTTTGACTATATAATAGAATAATATAAATATAATATAGGTCATCAATTCAGCATTGGCTAAAAGGAGGATAAAATTCCCATATTTACAATAAGTCAATAAGTAATTCAAATCATTTTATCGATATGAGTGTTCTATATTGATAAATTGATAAAATATTTATTTTGAAACCATCTCTATATTAACATAGTGGTAGAAAGAGTACCATGATGCGTCTGGACTTCAAAGAGTTTAGCTTTAACCCTGTTAATGGTCCCACATTATTGGTTGATAGAGAATCAAAGTGGATTTTCCAATCAATTTCGAAATGCTATAGTTCTTACATATGATTTCTGAATTTATTCAGAAGTAATTCGCGGGATCATGTACCCCTCTTTCTTAATTCTAACTCTACGAGTTATAAAAGAAAAAATACAGCCGGTTGGATCCAGACTATTCTTGAAATAAACAACTCACACACACTCCCTTTCCAAAAAAGATCAAGAGCCCAAGTACTACACTTAGATTTATTAGATTGGTTGCTAAAATATCGGTATTAAACCCGAAACTCCCGGCGGATGGCCAGTGGCCCAAAGAAAGGAAAGAGTCGGTTACATTTTTCATATGATCTCCTCGTATAGATAGGTTCAAAAAAAATGGAACAGAGTTCTTTTTGTATTACTTTGTCCCCCCTTTTATTATTATTATTTATTTCTTTTTCTTTCCTACGTTCTAAATCAAATAAAAAAAATATTCGATTTAGAAATCATGAATTACCTTCTTTTTTTTATTGCAAATTACCTTCTTTATTTTTATTGCAATTGCAACCCCTCTTAAAAACGAAAAGAGCCTACGAACATGAAGGGGAAGAATGAAAGAGAGTCGGTATACTAATTCCTCGTCCGCAAATCGGCCTTGGGTTATTTTCCCAACGAATAAGTCATTCTAGGAATGAAATCTTTATCTAATTCGAAAAAGAAAAAGTCCAAGACACTAAGCAATGCACTCAAATATGCAATACAAAAAACTAGGAAAGACACTTAAAAATGCAATGCAATAAACTAGGAAAGACACTCAAATATGCAATGCAATAAAATATGGAATGTACTAAAATAGGAACGATAATAATAAATAAACTAGGAAAAATTTGGATTTTTTATACTTATCATATTACATACTCATATTACACAAATGGATTCGCAAATAAAAGTGCTAATGCGACAACCAGACCATAAATTGTTAAAGCTTCCATAAAAGCTAGACTAAGCAATAAAGTACCTCGTATTTTTCCCTCTGCCTCGGGCTGTCTCGCGATACCTTCTACAGCTTGACCTGCGGCAGTACCTTGACCAACTCCAGGTCCAATAGAAGCAAGCCCTACAGCCAATCCAGCAGCAATAACGGAAGCGGCAGAAATCAGTGGATTCATGATAAGTTCCTAGTACCAAAAAAATGGTTAATAATACACTCCTTGATTGGATTGCTACGATTTATCCAGTCAAATTAACGATGAACTTTAAATTCAAGCAAGAATATTCTTGAATTATCAAAACTTTTTCGCTATCTTTTTTGACTTTCTCTCGAGAAAGTCTTTGTAAATCCATACAACTTCCATTTTTCCATTTCTTTGTCCCGATCCGCTCTTTAAATTCTTTGCTTTTTTATGGATTTCATCCCCTTATTCATTCACCTCGCAGTCATAGATGAGACCGAGGGACTTCTATAGAACTCCCATCTACATTCTATTAGTAGGGCAATTTAGATATATTTTGAGTTCGTATATAACTAGTCAATATCTAATATCACATATACCTATCTTTCTTACACAATGTAAACCAACTTCTTGAGTTCAATCGAATTTGAAATTGGGCAGGGGTGCGTCGAAGCCGTCACACGAATTGACTTATAGTCATTCAATTCCATTCCATATACCAAGTTCGACCCGCCCTCTAGAACCATTTATGAATCTCCCCCCCTTTTTTATTATCCTTTCCCTTCCCTCTTCTTTCCCTTCCCTCTTCTTTCCCATTATCCCAAACCTAAATGGACAATAAATTAATTAGGCTGAATCATTGCATAGAAATTGATTTGATTAATCTAAGTGTATCCAATTTCCATTCTTTTTTTATTAAGATAAATTCAATATTTTGGATAGTTAATATTCGGACCAATCTAAAACGAATATTCGTTGTGGGGAAGGTATGATTAGAATATAGATAATGATGTAGAAATAGGAAACTTTTTCCATTATAAAGATTGGACTGATTCCTTATGGCTTGAATCTTTTGGAAGTTGCAAATGGGTCAGTCTACCTTATTGAGTCACTTGAAGAGGCAGAGTCAAGCAAAATGTATTTCTTCGTCTTATTTATGTTAGTTATATTATTTCTATATTTCAATTTCTGGATATTTCTGTTAGATATTAGTCTCTTAGCTATTTCTTTTAGATATAGATATATAGTTTTAGCTATAGATTTATAGAAAAATCTTCCATTCATACAATAAAAGCCGGGATCTTGCGAAAATTTCTTCAGAAAAATCTTTATTAGCTAAAAATATTTATTATATATGAAGAAAAGAAAAAATAGAAATTACTATGTCTTTGGATCGATTGACTCAATGACTATTCATGATTCCATAATGGAATCAATTCCATATTCGGTTCCAAATTTCAAATTATAGGAATGGTATGGTAAAACATCNTTTAAAACGATGTGGTAGAAAGCAACGTGCGGCTTGAGTTGAAGGACACGATCCGGTGTGGATCCTGATTCTTACATCCACCATTTTCTATAGGAATGAAGGTGCTCTTTGCTCGACGTCCTTTGTTCTATTCTACTAGAACCCCTCTTTTTTTTTATCGGTTGTAATATAAATAGTTCATGGTGGAGCTCGAGTAGAAAGTATTGATTCATTTCTCAGGGGCAACAACCTAGGGTTAATGCCAATCAAGAAATTGGAACAACTTAGTAAGTATATCTTCAATATAGAAATCGAAAGAATCCGATTCAAGCAAATTTTCAATTCCAAAGAAATTGTTGGAAGGACTAAAACTTTTTCGATCCACAGTGGATCGCGCGCGATACAACCGTTGGTATGATTCTTTGCGAGCAAGAAATCGAAAAAAAGAGGATGTTGCTGCCATTTTGAAAAGATTAAGAAGCACCGAAGTAATGTCTAAACCCAATGAATAAAAAAAAGAGGGAGGATCCCAGAGCAAGGAAAGGCCGCTTCAATTGTCTCAATAACTGGATCCGAGAATTCAAATAGATTTTAAACGAGACAAAAAAAGGGGGGTTAAAGACCACTCCATAAAAAAATATCTTAACTTAATTTAATAAAGATAAAGAGTTTTCTTTAGATTTAAGCTATTTGAGAATTATTCAACTTGAGTTATGAGTACAAATTATTTTTTGATTTTCAGTAAGTAAGATAAAAAATGACTGTGGGTTAAATTAGAGTCTAATTTCTTTTACGGATTCCTTTACTTTGTTAGTATTAGTTAGTATTAGAATTCTTTTTTTTATAATTTGATCCATAGACAAAGGTTCAAATCATTTTTCTCGAGCCGTACGAGGGGAAAACTTCTTATACGGTTCTAGGGAGGGGGGTTCTTTTTTATCTACATCTATCCCGACGAGCTGTCTATCGAATCGTTACAATTGATGTTCGATCAAAAAGAGAAAGAAAAGATCTTGGGAAAGTGGGTTTTTATGATCCTATCAAGAAGCAAACTTATTTAAACGTTCCCACATATTTCCTTAAAAGGGGGCTCCGCCTATAGACTATAGAAATGGTTCGGGATATTTAAAAAAGGGAAGAGGTTTTTACGGAATTTAGCCCTAATCAAACGAAATTGAATTCAATATTAAATAAAAACGCGGATTCACCCCTTTCTTTTATCTCTGACTTTGTTTTTGAATTCAAAAACAAAGTCAAGGGCTCTCTTGGTCTTTAAGTTTTGAGTAATCAAAAGAATCAAAAATCGAAAAGAATAATGGCTTGAGTCTCTACCTCTACGGCCAATCTACGGTAGAAAAGAAGGTTCCATCGGAACAATGATTTATTTCAGGGTACCTCCTCTCTCTCTATTTTTTTTTCAAAAGTTAGAGGAGAATCTGTTTCGGATCGATCTAAACCAACCCATTATGGAAAGGTATTTAGATATTTCTTTAGCAATCGATTTTTCAAATTGGATGAATTCTTTTCCATTTCAATAAGGAAGCTATAAGTAATGCAACTATGAATCTCATGGAGAGTTTGATCCTGGCTCAGGATGAACGCTGGTTGCATGCTTAACACATGCAAGTGGGGCGGGACTGGTCTTCTAGTGGCGGACGGGCGAGTAACGCGTAAGAACCTGCCCTTGGGAGGGGAACAACTAAGAAATACCCCGTAGGCTGAGGAGCAATAGAATACAAACTACTATTTTCTTATAAACTAAAAAAAGCGCACAAATACAATTTTGCAACCAAAGGAGGGGTTGCCCTGATGACAAAAAAAGATGTGATTTTTCACAATAAAGTGATAGATGGAACTGCCATGAAACGACTTATTAGTCGATTAATCGAGCATTTCGGGATGGGATATACATCCCATATATTGGATCAAGTAAAAGCTTTGGGGTTCAGACAGGCTACCGCTACATCCATTTCATTAGGAATTGATGATCTTTTAACAATACCTTCTAAAAGATGGTTAGTTCAAGACGCGGAACAGCAAAGTTTTCTTTTGGAAAAACAACATCATTATGGTAGTATAAACGCAGTAGAAAAATTACGTCAATCCATCGAGATATGGTATGTAACAAGTGAATATTTGCGACAAGAAATGAATCCTAATTTTTGTATGACGGACCCCTTTAATCCAGTCCATATAATGTCTTTTTCGGGAGCCAGGGGAAATGCATCTCAGGTACATCAATTAGTAGGTATGAGAGGATTAATGTCGGATCCTCAAGGGCAAATGATTGATTTACCTATTCAAAGCAATTTACGTGAAGGACTCTCTTTAACAGAATATCTTATTTCTTGCTACGGAGCCCGCAAAGGGGTTGTGGATACCGCTGTCCGAACATCAGATGCAGGATATCTAACGCGCAGACTGGTGGAAGTAGTTCAACACATTGTTGTACGAAGAACGGATTGTGGCACCCTTCAAGGTATTTCTATAAGTCCTCGAAATGGGATCATGCCGGAAAGGGTTTTTATCCAAACATTAATCGGGCGTGTATTAGCGGATAATCTATATATTGGTTCGCGATGCATTGCTACTAGAAATCAAGATATTGGGGTTGGACTTGTCAATCGATTCATAACTTTTAGAGCACAATCCATCTCTATTCGAACTCCCTTTACTTGCAGGAGTGCATCGTGGATTTGTCGATTATGTTATGGTCGGAGTACCACTCATGGCGACCTGGTCGAATTGGGAGAAGCTGTAGGTATTATTGCAGGTCAATCCATTGGAGAGCCGGGGACTCAATTAACATTAAGAACTTTTCATACAGGTGGCGTATTCACAGGGGGTACTGCCGAACATGTGCGAGCCCCTTTTACTGGAAAAATAAAATTCAATGCGGATTTGGTTCATCCGACACGTACACGGCATGGGCATCCTGCTTTGCTATGTTCGATGGACTTATATGTAACTATTGAGAGTGAAGATATGATACACAATGTGAGTATTCCGCCCAAAAGTTTTCTTTTAGTTCAAAACGATCAATATGTAGAATCAGAACAAGTAATTGCGGAGATTCGCGCAGGAAGATCCACTTTGCAATTTAAAGAAAAGGTTCGAAAACATATTTATTCTGACACAGAAGGCGAAATGCACTGGAATACCGATGTGTATCATGCACCCGAATTTACATACGGGAATGTCCATCTATTACCAAAAACAAGTCATTTATGGGTATTATTGGGGGGGCTCCAGAGATCCAGTCTAGGATCCTGTTCGATCCACAAGGATCAAGATCAAATGGACGCTTCTTCTCTTTCTGTCAAGCGAAGATATATTTCTAACCTCTCAATAACTAATAATCAAATTCGGCCCAAAAATTGGGGTTCGTGTGCTAGTAGTTGTAATCTCAGATATTCGACCATTCTCGAGGAAAATTTTGAGTTATTGGCAAAGAGGCGAAGAAATAGATTTATCATCCCACTTGAATCGATTCAAGAAGGCGAGAACCAATTAATACCTTCGTCAGGTATCTCAATCGAAATCCCCATAAATGGAATATTGCCTCTAAAAAGTATTCTTGCTTTTTTCGATAATCCGAAATATCGAATAAATCGCTCAGGAGTTATTAAATATGAAAGGGAGGAAAAAGAAGAAATGGAAAAAAAAGAAGAAATAGAAAAAATAGAAGAATTAGATACAGAATTGGAAAAAGAATTGGAAAAAGAATATGGCCATCTTTTTCGCGACCCTCAAGACGAAGAAGAAATGGAAGAAGAAAAAGAAATAGAAGAAGAAGAAAGGGAAGAAGAAGAGGAATTGGACTATGCGATTATAGAAGAAACAGACGATGAAGACGAAGACGAAATGGAAGAACAAGAAGAAATAGAGGAATCCGACTCGGACGACGAAGATGAAGACGAAATGGAAGAAGAAGAAATAGAAGCATTCGACCCGGACGACGAAGACGAAATGGAAGAAGAAGAAATGGAAGAATTTGACCCGGACGAGGAAGACGAAATCGAAGAAGAAGAAGAAATCGAAGAAGAAGAAGAAATCGAAGAAGAAGAAGAAATCGAAGAAGAAGAAGAAATGGAAGAATTGGAAAAAGAATATGGGCCTCTAGACCCGGAAGACGAAGAAGAGGAGGAAGACGAAGAAGCAATTTGGACTTTAGAGACGGAAGAGCAAGAAGAAAGGGAAGAACTTTGGAATATAGACACGGAAGAAGAAATAGAAGACGAAGAGGAATTGGACTATGAGATTATAGAAGAAACGGACGATGAAGACGAAGACGAATTGGACTATG